TAGTAATCTTATCTTTGACGAACAAGAGAAAGAATCATTATTATCTTGTGTCGAATAGAAGAATAGAAAGACTAAAAATACCTCCTAGATTGTATCTTTTATTTATATTTTGCTTTGTATTCTCCTCCTTTGTATTGTATTTGTATATCTATTATCCATTACTAGTACAATGAATGGTCAGAATAGAAGTAATAAATTTTAGACATCTCTCAAAGCAAAAACAGTATAAACAAACAGAGGACTTTACGAACTTTTTTATGATCATACTACATAATAGTATCAATCAAAAAAAAGTTCGGCCTTTCCTTTTTACCAACCTGTATTAAAGAATCCCTGGATCTAAAAATTCATTTCATACAATTGAACCTTTTCAAACTGTTTCTTTTTAAGAACCAAAAAGATTTGTGCTAGAATAACAGATGCTAAGAAGAACAAAAGACCTTGAATGCGTAGCGGATCTTGAAGCACTATCTCAGCATCTCCCTGACCAAACCCCCCCACATTGGGATTGCTTGTTAATAGTTGATCAAGCTTGATAGACTCACCCTCTGAAACAAGAAGTTCCGGTCCTGGAGGTATAATATCAACCACTTGATGTCCATCCGATGGATCAGTTATGGTTATTTCATATCCGCCCTTTTCTTTACGTACTATTCTGCTTACTATACCTGCGGATGTGGCATTATAGACAGTATTGTTACTCTTGCCCCCGTCGGGATAAATCTGACCTCTTCCCCTGTTTCCGCCTACATATATGGGATATTTTAAGAAGTGAACGTCCTTCCTCGTAGCAGGGTCGGGAGAAAGAATAGGAAAGACGATTTTCCTATATTTCTGACCAGGAACAGGACCTACTACAAGAATATTTTTTTTAGCGGGACGATAACTCTGAAAAGAAGGATTGCCTATCTTTTCTTTCATCTCGGGAGAAATACGATCGGGAGGGGCTAATTCGAATCCCTCGGGTAAAATAAGAACAGCCCCCACGTTTAAACCCCCTTTTTTGCCATTAGCAAGAACTTGTTTCAGTTGCGTATCATAAGGGATTCTAACAACTGCTTCAAATACAGTATCAGGAAGCACAGATTGCGGAACCTCAATATCCACAGGCTTATTAGCTAAATGGCAATTGGCACACACAATTCGTCCAGTTGCTTCTCGTGGATTTTCATAACCCTGCTGCGCAAAAATAGGATATGCATTTGAAATAGATGTCTGAGTTATTACATATATCACGATCGATACAGAAATAAATCGAGTTATCTGCTCCTTTACCCAAGAAAAAGTATTTCTATTTTGCATGGTCCAATCATCGATCCCCGAATTTCTACAATAAATTAGGTAGGTAGCTAGTATAGTTCCCTATCCACGAGTCTGTCATTGTACTGGAATAATTGTACTGAAATATAGGACGAATACCTAGGTAGAAGTATAAAGAAAGAAAGAGTAAGTCAAATTTAAATTTCGTTATGCACGAAGAAAGATTCTGATTTAATTGATATCAGGAGATCAAATGAGTTCTTCATTCTCATTCATTCATTGAATGATAAATGACTACAAGTGAAGGAGATACACGATTTAAATAATGGAAAATCCAATATTTCACAATTGTATCTAGAATGACTGGAAAGGTGGAAACAAGACCGGATATAATTTGATCGTTATGTGCCAATCCTAAATCGTTGTAGACCGAACCAATCATTAGTTCCCAACCATGTGGAGAGTGAAATCCGATCCAAAAATCAGTGACTAAAAGAATAGAAAAGGCTTTTACTGTGTCACTTAAGTTATATAAGAATTCCTGAACCCAAGAATTAAGAATGACAAGTTTTTCATTACTCAGAATAAAATAACTACTTAGAATAGCGAAACAGATTATATTTGTCGAGAAATGCAAAATGCTATGTAAATTATATTCATTATGTATTTTGACCAATTGTATTGTTTCTTTGTGAATTCCTGTACGAAGCTTTTGTAGATGTATCTCGGGGTACTCCTTTATCATTTCGTCCAACAGAAATAGTTGTTCTAATTCTATGAATTTTTCTAGAACGTTCTTCTCTTGAATATCATTCAAGAAAGTTTCGGATTGCCTGGTATTCCACCAATCATTAACCCAAGGTTCCAGACATTTATTAAATGAGAGAGAGACCCACCAGGGTAAAAAAACTATAGATGCAAGATATGGAAGGAAAATCAACACTTTTTTTTTTTCACTTTTTTTGAATTGTTAATAAACTCATTTTATTTGTTAATTTTATCTTATCTGATATTTCTCTGAAGCATGAGTTCTATAACAAGGTATGGAACCTATGGATCTATTCTCAATTTTTGTATAATGATTTATTTAGTCTTTGGATCTAAATTAAATATAGAAATAGATAGAATAGAATAAAGATAGGGTCCGTTTTGGATGAAAAAAAAATAAGCAAATATTCAGTTATTTGACCTGCATCTTTATTTGTTCTTTTCGATGAATGCTAAATAAAAAAACCACTTGAAGAATATTATTCAAATTTCGAGACGAAAGAACTCCACCAGTAATTATTTTGAAAAGTTTCACCCCGAAAAGAGGAGATATTTCTGAAGAATATTGATGATGAAATCCGAAATAGGTGACAAAACGAGAGATAAATTGGATGGTTATGAGAGATCCAATCGTTTGTTTCTCAAGGAGCAAAATTAAAGATAAAAAGAAGAATTGGTTGACAAAAGAGAGAAATTTTATGAGATATGATCTATCTGTATCTAATATATCAATTCTAAAATTGAATTTGGGCCTAAACTAAAAAGAAAAGATGAATTCTCTATTTCGAAATGTCCGGTTTGGATATATGTGATGAATTCATACTTATTATACTTGTTACTAGTATGAAAGAAAGAATTGAGTTGACATAAAAAATTTTTGGCAGACGAAACTTATTAAAAATAACTTCTTATTATAGTTTAGTCGTTTTGTTCCATTCGTCCCCCTACTTTTGCTTCGGGTCACCGCCACATCAACAGAACAAAGAAATAGAATCTAACATGTTCTACTCGAATGAGCATTTTGAAGAAACTTCAGTTGTATTTGTATTAAAAAAAGAAGAAGAGGATTACTGAATTCCTTCCTTCATGCGGAGAAAGTATTTATTTTCTATTTCATTTCAAAATACTTCAATTGGTACGCGCAAGAAATAGGCTAATTCTGCAGCTTTTTGTTCAATTTCTCGTGGAGTTAAATTCTCATCAGTACGAGTCAAGGGAATAGTTCCCCGGTCCCTGACTTCCATATAAAGGACACGGCGAGTATAAAGGCCCTCTTTAACCTTCATTCTGATTGACTGAATATCGCTCATAAGGAAGCGAAGAGAGATACGACGATTTTTCCCAGGAAATCCCCAACGAAAAATACACACTATTCCTTCTTTTCTATCGAATCGATCATAACCACTACCTACATTCCACAAAATTGTGCACCACAAATAGGAACTAATAAATAGACCTGCAATTCCATAGAAAGACATCACAATCCCTTGTGGAAAAAAGGATATTTGCTGATATGGAAATACGAATATCAGATCCCTACCAAGATAACTGGAAGTTCCAACGACTAAGAATCCTAGTGAACCTAAAAAAAGGATACAGGCCCAGAAAAAATTACTTGTTTTTCGAGACCCCGTTATAAGTCCTATCCATATATGTTCTGATCGCCAGTTCATACTATACTAGATCCAATTGCATTCGATTGGAATTGGGAGAATAAACCAAATAAATTTGACTTTTTTTTTCCTGCTCCCGAGGTAACTCTCATCAACTAGCACTCGATGTGAACCATTAGAAGTAATTGGTTAGATATATTGACTTTCCACTTTAAATATTCATTGACTTTCCACTTTAAATATTCGATGATCCGCCTTTGACCAGAGCTATACCTGCATATACATGCATTTATACAGATATAACGTATACGTATACAAAACGGCTCTTTCTTTCATTTGTATTTGCAAGGAACCCTATATTGTACCACATTCCACTAAAAAAATAGATACCTAAATAATGATCCAATGTTGATTGAAATAACTTGATGAGATTTGGTCCCATACATCGCAGCTAGACAATCTTATTTTTTTGGACATAAAGAAATAAAGAAGCCATTGCAATTGCCGGAAATACTAGGCCCACTAAAGGCACAAAAATAGAGGGTAAGTTGAAATCTGTCATAGAAAGGGTGCCTCAATTTAATATTTGAACCTCTTATAAAGATATCTTATGATAAGTAGTCTATCTATTATATTATAATATAAATATAAGTAATATAAAGTAGTTAATAAATGCAAAATAATATTATTAATAAGTGCAAGAAATCTAAAACTACATCAAGTATACCTATTTTCTTTATCTTTATACACGAATATGTATGAGAATTCCATTTAATAAATTCTTTCTTATCTTGTTTTCATTCTTATCTTCTTTCTAAAACTAAACTAAAATAATAAGAAGTTTTTATGAGTTCGAGACTCTAACTAATCCGATACAAGAGGGATTCATCGTAAAAGTCAAAAAATGGGTTTTCGGAAGATATAGAGATCACTTCTATTACTACATAGATATTTGATTGTTTATTTAATATATATTTATATTAAATTATATTATACATCAATTACATTTTTATATATAATTTTATATATAATATTTATTATTATATCCATATATAATCTATATAACTATTACATTATATTAATATTATTTGTATTTGTTTGTAATTATGTTTATAATTATTTATATTTTATATTTGTTTATTTAGTATTTAGTTTTTGTTTATTTAGTATTTAGTTTAGTTTTTATTTATATTTTATATTATATTTAAAATTTTATTCAATTTATTTTATTAAATAATTTAATAAATTTATAAATTAATAAAATAAATTGAATTGAATAAAATATTAATAAAACATAATTAAGACGTAAGAAGTACAAATACAATTCTAAAATTCTTCTTTTTCCAAAAAAAAATTCCTAGGAAGAAGAAATTAACTCTCCTGTTAATAGAGGGTTTATAATTCCTAATCAGGAATAGAGGTAAAATACAAATAAAATGGATCCATAGGAAAAAAGAAAAGTCATTATCTAAAACTTCTGACTCTTACTACAAGCAGAATTTATGTCACCAAACGTCATTTTTATCAGTTTTTTTTTGTCACGATGATGAATTACTGCTTGCTACAAATAACTGAATCTACTGCTGTACTTTTTTTGAAGTCAAGGGAAGGAAGGAAACCCAGGAACTCAAATAACTCAGCCAGAACACCTTTTAAAAGATGACGTGGTACGATTGGATCAAGCAAGCCCTTCTCGAATAAATTCTCAGCCTCTTGTAAACCTTCGGGTACTTCCTTATTCAATGTTTGTTCAATTACTCTTTTACCCGCAAATGCAATGTAGGCATTAGGTTCAGCAATAATGATATCTCCCGACATACCAAAACTGGCTGTAACTCCACCAGTTGTAGGAGATGTCAAAAGTGATACATAGAATAACTTTTTATTTGATTGATAATTATGTAAAGCAGAAGCTATTTTAGCCATTTGCATCAAGCTCAAACTTCCTTCTTGCATGCGTGCTCCTCCAGAAGCACATACAATAAGAAGAGGTAGAGATTCATTAGTAGCATATTCGATCAAACGGGTGATTCTCTCGCCTACTACGGATCCCATACTCCCTCCTATGAACTCAAATTCCATGACCCCCAATGCTATGGGAATACCGTTTAATAGACCTGTGCCTGTTTGAACAGCTTCAGTTAAACCTGTCTTTTTTTGAGAAGAAATAAGACGAGAAAGATAATATTTATCCTTTAGATCTAAATATAGACTTAAAAGAGGGTCCTCCTCCTCATCTGTATCTCGATCTAAAAAAGGGTTCTCCTCCTCATCTGGATCTCGATCTGACTCATCTGGATCTCGATCTAAAAGAGGGTCCTCCTCCTCACATGAATCTAGATATGACTCATATGGATCTCGATCTGACTCATCTGGATCTCGATCTAAAAAAAAGTCCTCCTCCTCATCTGAATCTAGATCTAACTCATCTGTATCTCGACTTGGCTCATATGGATCTCGATCTAAAAGAGGGTCCTCCCCCTCATCTGAATCCATAAAAGAAGGGATCTCGGCCTCCTCTGGATCTGGATCTAAAGGGTCTGGCTCTCGATTTGAAAAAACAGGGTCCTCCTCTGGATATGTAAAAAAAGGCTCCTCCTCTGGATGATCCCATCCAATGGCGTCTATCGAGAACAGATTCTCAAACATAGGATACCAAGTACCCGAGTCAATCAAAAGTTCGATTCTCTTTGGACTACACAGTCTCAAATGGCGGTCACAGTATTCACAAATATTCAGTCTTAACTCATAAAAAAATTTTTTATAATTTATTCCATAACAATAATCGCACTGAAACCATAAATGTTTGAAATCTCCTTCACCTAAATTATCTACATTGACATGAGTGCTATTAATAAGAGGTCTCGTGCTTTCGGTTCCACTATAACCTCCCATTTCCTTATATGCACTACACTCAACCTTATCTGCACTACAAATAGGACGTAGATCTTCTTCGATCTTATCAAGATCCTTAAGAATAGTTTTCAGCAATTTAATGTAAAAATCATCGGAATCTGAAAAAAAATTTAAAAGATAAGGAAAGTCTGCATCATAACTATTAAAACCGGTATCGAAAGAAGGAGGTGTCCCATTTTCATGTGGACGGCGTTTGATGCCTGTGCCTTCTTTCATTTTATTTCCGTTGCCGGGGTCCTCCTCTTTTTTATATCCGCTGCCGCTGTCTTCTTCCTCTTTTTTATATCCGCTGCCGGTGTCTTCTTCCTCTTTTTTATCTCCGCTGCCGGTGTCTTCTTCCTCTTTTTTATCTCCGCTGCCGGTGTCTTCTTCCTCTTTTTTATCTCCGCTGCCGGTGTCTTCTTCCTCTTTTTTATCCCCGTTGCCGCTGTCTTCTTCCTCTTTTTTATCTCCGCTGCCGGTGTCTTCTTCCTCTTTTTTATCTCCGCTGCCGGTGTCTTCTTCCTCTTTTTTATATCCGTTGCCGGTGTCTTCTTCCTCTTTTTTATCCCCGTTGCCGCTGTCTTCTTCCTCTTTTTTATCTCCGCTGCCGGTGTCTTCTTCCTCTTTTTTATCTCCGTTGCCGCCGTCTTCTTCCCCTTTTTTATCTCCGTTGCCGCTGTCTTCTTCACCATATTCAAGTTCGTCGTCACTTGAACTATCATCACTTGAACTATCATCACTTGAACTATCATCATTATCGAAATCGAAAAATAAAAGGGAAATAGGACTTATCCTATCCTTGGGATCCAGTTTTGTTTTTTCCTCTGTCTTATCTCCGCTGTCCTCTTCGCTTTTACTAGGATCTAGATCCAGATCCAGTTTTGTTTCTTCCTCGATTTTACTAAGATCCGTATCCGTAACTTCTCGTTCTTTTATATCGACCATGTGTTCCCTCCTTATATAAGTATCTCTGTTGTCTTCCTCTGTCTTATCTCCGCTGTCCTCTTCGCTTTTACTAAGATCCGTATCCGTAACTTCTCGTTCTTTTATATCGACCATGTGTTCCCTCCTTATATAAGTATCTCTGTTGTCTTCCTCTGTCTTATCTCCGCTGTCCTCTTCGCTTTTACTAGGATCTAGATCCAGATCCAGTTTTGTTTCTTCCTCTGTCTTATCTCCGCTGTCCTCTTCGCTTTTACTAGGATCTAGATCCAGATCCAGTTTTGTTTCTTCCTCGATTTTATCTATCATGCTCTCTTCGCTTTTACTAGGATCTAGATCTAGATCCAGTTTTGTTTTTTCCTCGATTTTACTAAGATCCGTATCCGTAACTTCTCGTTCTTTTATATCGACCATGTGTTCCCTCCTTATATAAGTATCTCTGTTGTCTTCCTCTGTCTTACTAGGATCCGCACCTTCTTGTTGATTTTTATCAATTATGTGCTCCCTCCTTCTCATGTGCTCCCGTTTTATATAGATGTCTCTGTTGCTTCGTTTCTTTCTACTAGGATACATAACCTCTTGTTGATTTTTATTTATCATGCTCTCTCTCCTTATATAAGTATCTCTGTTGTCTTCCCCTGTTTTACTAGGATCCGCACCTTCTTGTTGATTTTTATCAATTATGTGCTCCCGTCTGATATAAATGTCTCTATTGCTACGTTTCTTTTTACTAAGATCCGTATCCGTACCTTCCAGTTCTCTTCTATGTACCATGTGTTCCCTCCTTATATAAGTATTTCTGTTGTCTTCCCCTGTTTTACTAGGATCCGCACCTTCTTGTTGATTTTTATCAAATATGTGCTCCCGTCTGATATAAATGTCTCTCTTGCTTCGTTTCTTTTTACTAGGATCCGTATCCGTAACTTCTCGTTCATTTTTATTTACCATGTGTTCCCTCCTTATATAAGTTTTTCTGCTGTCTTTCCCTGTTTTACTAGGATTCGTACCCGTATCCATTTTAGTAGGATCCGTACTCATATCCAGTTTGCTGTCTCGTTCATTTTTATTTATCATTTGCGGTTTCCTCATTAATTGTATGCCTTTGCTGTATTCTTCTTTACTATCCATGATGCGTGGCCTCCTTAATTGTATGTCTTTGTTGTATTCTTCTTTACTATCCATGATGCGTGGCCTCCTTAATTGTATGTCTTTGTTGTATTCTTCTTTACTATCCACGATGCTCTCTTCGCTTTTACTAGAATCTAGATCTAGATCCAGTTTTGTTTCTTCCTTGATTTTACTAAGATCCGTATCCGTAACTTCTCGTTCTTTTATATCGACCATGTGTTCCCTCCTTATATAAGTATCTCTGTTGTCTTCCCCTGTTTTACTAGGATCCGCACCTTCTTGTTGATTTTTATCAATTATGTGCTCCCTCCTAAAATGTATATTTGTACTGTGTTCCTCCTTTTTATCTAGCATGCGCGGTCTCCTAAAATCTTTCTTGCTTCGTTTTTTTTTACCAGGATCCATATCTGGATCCAGTTCGTTGTCTTGTTCGTTCTTACCCTTTTTCTTATGTTTTTTGCTTTCCTCTTTTTGACTAAGATCTAGATCTAATTTTTTGTTTCGACGATACCCTTTTCCTTTTGAAGAAATAAAATCCGGATGATTTAACTCTTCAAAATCCTCGGCAGTTAGATCAGTCCATTCTACTTCGTAACTAGGGAATTCCTCTTTTTGGCAACTAGGGAATTCCTCTTTTTCGCAACTAGAGAATTCTTCTTTTTGGCAACTAGGGAATTCCTCTAGTTCGCAACTAGGGAATTCTTCTTTTTGGCAATTAGGGAATTCTTCTTTTTGGCAACTAGGGAATTCCTCTTTTTGGCAACTAGGGAATTCCTCTTTTTCGCAACTGGCTAACTCTTCTTTTTTGGGCCATTGGCCCTCATTTGACCATTCAATTTTTTCAATAGATTTTTCAATAGATTCTCGTATCATCATGATAATTAAAAGGGCCCTAATAATTATCAAAAATACCACAGCAGCTACTAAAATTATAGTTGAAACTACAAACACAATAAAAGATACTAAAAGTACCATAATTAAAACTCCTATTTTCTTAAATAGACTTAATAAACAAAATGACCTCGATTAGTCAGTTTAGTTTATATACGATATTAAACCACCCTCGGTTTAATCGTTTTTTATTTTAGTTTATATACGATATTAAATTAGTTTATATACGATATTATACCACCCTCGGTTTAATCGTTTTTTATTTTAGTTTATATACGATATTAAATTAGTTTATATACGATATTATACCACCCTCGGTTTAATCGTTTTTTATTTTAGTTTATATACGATATTAAATTAGTTTATATACGATATTAAAATCGGCTCAATCCTTTTTTAGTAAAAGATTGGGCCGAGTTTAATTGCATTGAGGATAGCAAACAGGAATTACTGAAGCAAGCTTATTTAACTTTCATATTTAGCTTACTCTATCTATCTTATCTACTGGTTCGAATTCGAATTTGATCTCTTTCCAAACCTCACAAGCAGCTGCTAGTTCAGTACTCCATTTGCTAGCTTCACGGATAATTTCATTACTTTCACGAGCAAGATCACGTCCCTCATTACGAGCCTTTACGCACGCTTCTAAAGCTACCCGATTAGCTACTGCACCAGGTGCATTTCCCCAAGGGTGTCCTAAAGTTCCTCCACCGAACTGTAGTACAGAATCATCCCCAAAGATCTCAGTCAGGGCAGGCATATGCCAAACATGAATACCCCCTGAAGCTACAGGCAGAACACCTGGCATGGAGACCCAATCTTGAGTGAAAAAAATACCACGACTTCGGTCTTTTTCAATATAATCATCGCGTAATAAATCAACAAAACCTAAAGTCATCTCACGTTCACCTTCCAATTTACCTACTACTGTACCAGCGTGAATATGATCCCCACCAGACATACGTAATGCTTTAGCTAGTACACGAAAATGCATACCATGATTCTTCTGTCTATCAATAACTGCATGCATTGCGCGGTGGATGTGAAGAAGTAGACCGTTGTCTCGACAATAATGAGCTAAACTAGTATTTGCCGTGAATCCCCCCGTTAAGTAGTCATGCATTACGATAGGAACTCCCAATTCTCTGGCAAACACAGCCCTTTTTATCATTTCTTCGCACGTACCTGCAGTAGCATTCAAGTAATGTCCTTTTATTTCACCTGTTTCGGCCTGTGCTTTATAAATTGCTTCGGCACAAAATAAGAAACGGTCTCTCCAACGCATAAATGGTTGTGAGTTCACGTTTTCATCATCCTTGGTAAAATCAAGTCCACCGCGGAGACATTCATAAACCGCTCTACCGTAGTTTTTCGCGGATAATCCCAATTTTGGTTTAATCGTACATCCCAATAGGGGACGACCATACTTGTTCAATTTATCTCTCTCCACTTGGATACCGTGAGGCGGACCTTGAAAAGTTTTGGAATAAGAGGGAGGAATTCGCAAATCCTCCAAACGTAGAGCTCGTAAAGCTTTAAACCCAAAGACATTACCCACGATAGAAGTAAACATGTTAGTAACAGAACCTTCTTCAAAAAGGTCTAAAGGGTAGGCTACATAAGCAATATATTGATTTTCTTCCCCAACAACGGCTTCGATGTGGTAGCATCGTCCTTTGTAACGATCAAGACTGGTAAGCCCATCAGTCCACACAGTTGTCCATGTACCAGTAGAAGATTCGGCAGCTACTGCAGCCCCTGCTTCTTCAGGCGGAACTCCGGGTTGAGGGGTTACTCGGAATGCTGCCAAGATATCAGTATCTTTTGTCTCATAGTCAGGAGTATAATAAGTCAATTTGTAATCTTTAACACCAGCCTTGAATCCAGCACTTGCTTTAGTCTCTGTTTGTGGTGACATAAGTCCCTCCCTACAGCTCATGAATTAATAATTCTCGCAATGACAAGGTCTACTCGACATAAATTGGGTAAACCTTTGAAAAAAAAAAAAAATCTTTCAAATATTTTCAATTCAATTATCAATTAATATTATCAATTAATTAATCCGTGTATTTGATTCGTCAAATACATCATTACATTATTATACACTCTTTGATATGTATGGCGCAACCCAACCTTGTTTTGCAAGGTTGTAGGTTATCCCCTTCTTTTTCTAATAGAAATACTAAAATTCTAATAGAAATACTAAAATTCTAATAGAAATACTAAAAAAAAGAATGTAAATATAATGTATAGGGCTATACGGATTCGAACCGTAGACTTTCTCGGTAAAACAGATCAAACTTTTTATTATCGAAATGATTCGAACTGTTTCAAAAACCCAACATGCATTTTGTTGCATCGGGCTCTTTCATCAACTGATGAAAAGATCAGTTAGTCCAGCATATTTTTTCTTCACCGAAAACAAGAAGATAATGAGATGGTTCCATTTGCTCTGATTCATTATTTGAATTCTGATCTAAGAGCAATACCAAAGTGTTTCGAAGAAGGGTTACTTTGACGTAGGTCTGCTTCTGGCCTAAATCCACCTAACCTAAGTGTTAAAGTTTAATGGAGTCTCTATCGTTCCGCTCTAAAAGTCAAATATGAGACTTCTTACACCTTAAAGTTCATAGGACGAAAAGAGGTTGTTTTGAGGCCCTTATACTCATTATGCCTAGCATTGAATAGACTGGGTATTCACCTTATCAATTCTCAAATCAATGATGGGCTCTATTTGGCATCAGAATTCGCACCCGAATCGGACTGACCGAATATTTGTCAGGCTATTGTTCTCTTGTTCTCTCGAATCCATGGAGTAAGACATCGATTTATCAATAATATTATTTGATTACATGATTGACTCCCTTGAAAAGCATTGGCGCACGTGTAAACGAGGTGCTCTACCTAACTGAGCTATAGCCCTCGTCATAGACATATTAGCATAATATTTGTTTATTGTCAAGACCTAACGGATCTACTCATCATAGACATATTAGCATA